GAACGGAAACTAGACGGAGGAATGAAGAGCATTTTCGACGCAAGTTCGAATTTGCGACAAGTACAAATGGAAATGAATTGATAAAACATTCCTGGAAAAAAAAATTCTATCACTTCCACTTATGGAGTCTTGTATAGAATATAAAAATTGATCCAATTTCTACCTATTATTATGATATTACGATCAGATTGGGTACCAAAAAAAGAAAAGGATTCAGGATTAAATCTGCTCTTTATGAATGAGATAAAGACAGAATAATCAGGAGCAGTATAGAATTTCCTTTTTTTAGCGCACTTTAATGTTCAAAAAAGAATTCGCGGATTTTTTTTGGTAGTAGAATTTCTAGATAGAATACGATTGAATTGCATAATAGTAATAGGAGTAGTATTTATTAAGTACATGCCGATATACCTATCCGCATATCGCATCTTTTATCGTAATTTTACTTGTGGCAACAGAAGTCAGGTCGCACTATATCATAATTCCTATTTTCTATTCAAAATATTCAATGAAAAATTTAAGCACGATAATTCTCTATAGGGATATGTACATAAGAGAAAGACCCAATTCCGTATCTGTGTAACAATTTCTGTTCTGGGGTTTACATATACACATATATTTTGTTATAATTGAAATTGAAAAGGATTGATTATTGAAAATAATTGATACTGATTAGTCGTAAATCAATTTGATTTTGTTATACCATTAAAGAAACACAATTTGAGATACAAATTTAAGAACCGTTCACTAATTATAAAGTGAAAATAGTTAATGGTTCCAATTTGCCCTGAATTTTTCGGTCTGTGACCGGAAATCTATTTTTTATCTTTTCAATAGAAGGAGAAGGGAAGTTTTTAAGCAGTGTGTCTTTTGAGATACAATCAATCGAAGAGAATAATCTAAACTGGATCCAATAAAAAATAGGGATTCATTTTTTAAAAGGGATAAGTACAATGGGATTCAAGATCAAAAAAAAAATGAGTAATAGAATATGGATGGATAAAAATATTGATCCATTTTGGATCAGATTTGGCGGCATGGCCAAGTGGTAAGGCGGGGGACTGCAAATCCTTTATCCCCAGTTCAAATCCGGGTGTCGCCTGATCAACAAAAGACTTGAAATTTCTTATTCTGCTGATCTAACTCGACAAATTCTTGCCCCGCAAGAAGCAGAGGCAAACGGCTAGGCCTGTCGATACTTTATTTTTAGAATCCATAATTCTATAAAAAAAAACTGTAATTTTTTTTTCTCAAAATCTGGGTTCTGGGTACCGGTCCAAACCGGTACCAATAGGTATGAAGTAACCCTTACTTATTAATGATTGATTCGGACATTTATTTGATTTATGATATCAATTGAATCAAATAAATAGTGAGAGTCAATTCTGGGATTCAGAACTACGAAAGTAAGAGGTCGGAAATCTTAGTATCCAAAAGTTCCTAAAGGACACTCCATTTTTGCTCCTAGGATTGAAGAAGAGATTATACGAAAGACTATCAAGACTTCCTAATTATCTTACACTACCTATACTAAATACTAAAATAGTGTCTACTGACTCTGTCTGGAATTAGATTGAATAGAATAGGCTGATGGGAAATCAATTTAGAAGTTGTGGAAAGGACTGAAGATACTTTGTATCCAGACTCACGAGAGGCTTTGAGTACTCAAACATTCAATCAACATGGTTGGGTGACTCTTATTTATAGAGTCAAAAGAAAAGTTGAAAAAAAAAAATTCTTTGCCCCTGTAGGGGATTACAAAAAAAAAGAATGTATGTAATAATGGTGGTGGTGTCTTACCATTCCATTCTTTCACAGAAAGAAAGACGTAAGCCTTAGATCAAATAAAATAGAGGTATCTGATAGATGGTTATCTATCTTGATGGTATATTTTGACTTCTTTTGCTTATGAAAGAAAGGTAACAAACAATAGGTCTTACTATTTCTACATGTTCCATTAGGAGCATTCCTTTACTATTTCCAAATAAAAGGTGTGTATATCGTATTTGTGCTTAATGCTTCCCGATTCTACCAGAAATTTTATAATATAGGAACTTGTTACGAGTGGATTCATTGGATTAGTTCATCAATAGCCTTAAGTCAGAATACTATTTTCTTTTGACTCTGCACCGTCGATTCCACTATGATTATTGATCAATAATCAATAATGAAATAATTCCTTCATAGAGATAGGAGACATAATTCACATGGATATAGTAAGTCTCACTTGGGCTGCTTTAATGGTAGTCTTTACATTTTCCCTCTCACTCGTAGTATGGGGAAGAAGTGGACTCTAGGGGTACTACTAATTGTATAATCGATTGAGTGATCGAATTGTATCAATCGTTTAATTGATCGTTTTGCGAAACTAAAAAAAAAAAAAAAAGGATTCCTTGCTTTCGTTTTATTTTTTTTTATATAGTTAATATATGCCCATACCCATACTATTTTTCCTCCATTAATTCTTTCGATGGATCTCGGGACTTAACTTATATATATATTTAGTTTTATATATATAAATAAATATATATTCTATATAAATCTATATATTAAGTTATAAGTTATAAGAAGCCTAGGAATTAGAAGAGTTGGCCTTGGATTGTTTTGGATTAATCGAAACCCATACAAGTAGATGTAGCGAAAAAAAAGAAATAGAATTAGACTGCTATTTCGATGTACATCTAATACATGTACATATTGTAAATTGATCTATATCTATATAAAACCATATCTGTATACAACTTTATATGATAAAATTTATATGATCATACTATATTATACTATATTATATGATAATAAATTTATATGATCAAAATATACAATACTATCTAGTGTGGTATAAAGAACTATATATAATATAGTTCTTTATACCACACTATCTCAGATACTTATGATTCCAGCCAAATCGTTTCATTTAAAACTTGGAGTTTTAATCCCTTTCTTTTATTTCTTCAATCATTGATAAGAACTAATAATCCAACCAAGTTTCAGTTAAATTAATCATTTTGACTGACTGTTTTTACGTAGATGATAAGTAAAAAAGCAGTAGGAACTAGAATGAACAGTGCAGTAGCAATAAATGCGAGAATATTGACTTCCATAATCTCATTGTTTTTTTTACTTCGCAATAACTCGGGATCTAATCCCATAGAGATAAGAAATTTTACTCCTGTCAATTCAATGGGATGAATTGAATTCTGATGATACTGAATCGGATCAATGTTATGAATAACAATATCTGATCTATCAAATCGATTTATCGTCGAGAATTGAATAGTATAACATAATAAAATCTTTTATTTTATCCATACTAAATCCGAAATGGGATTCTTTATTGGATCAGGAATTCCATTGAATTTTTCATCCTTTTTTCCACTTTTTTTTCTTTTCCATAACCTACTGTCTTTGTCTTTCTTATACAACTCTCTTTCCTTATACTTATACATACAATTATGAGATATTATATGACCGGTATTCTATGGGTCACACAGATCCAAACAGTAGAAGTGAGATGGAAAAAAGGACGGGTGTTAAGTAGAAAAGATCTAATATTCCAACAAATTTACTAAAAAGGGGCGTTGCTTGGTCTTTTTTTTTTATTAGTATAGTATCTATTCTTCTTTCTTGGATTGAGACTAGAACGCATACATCAAAAATTCAGTGTGCAATTTGCATGAGAATAGATAGATTGTTTCCAATTAGTCATTGAGGATACACAAACAAAGTCTAGGTAATTTAATTATGTTAAGTTCATTGTGTATCGTACAATAAACGAATACAATTTGTGTATGTACTCCCGGTAAAAATAGGGGAACTCTATTCCATTTCATTGTTCAAGAACAATTGAAAAAGAAAGTAAGACGAGTATGGTATCTATTAAAATACTGAATATAGTAATATAGTAATGCCACCGATTGTACCAACTTACATATGTCTCCCCTTATCAAGGGGTATTAGTGAAAGAAATGGAAATTCCCGTACTTGTCTGATGATAAATGCGAAACAAAAAACAAAATAAATAAGGATCCCCGCTCGCTGGGGATTAGATCTTGCTACCTGTCCCCCTTTTCACAGAAAATGGGGGGATGAATTTATCAATTCATCGGATCCTAGTTCGGGACTGACGGGGCTCGAACCCGCAGCTTCCGCCTTGACAGGGCGGTGCTCTGACCGATTGAACTACAATCCCAGCAAGGTGTATGGCATACATATTCTTACTAGTTTGATAAGAACATTCTATTCGTTGTGTTGTAACAGAAACACGAATGATATACTGAATATCCACATGGATATGGAATATATTGAGAGCGACACGGATTACTAGTAACGAGTGGTTATTTTATTGCCAAAAAAATAGATAATAAATTTTTCAATGAGAAAAAGAACTATTTTTTTTTTATGATACTTAATTAAGATTAAGTATCATTAATCTAGATCGTTAGAAAAATCAGAACGAATTAGAAAAACATGGATAGAGAAAAAATTGACTCTTTCTCTTCATTTCTACGGATCAGGCATTTCTGTTTCTGGAGGACAAATTGGTTATTTCATATTCATGGAGCAACGAATTCTTGGGTCGAGCTGGATTTGAACCAGCGTAGACATATCGTCAACGAATTTACAGTCCGTCCCCATTAACCGCTCGGGCATCGACCCAGGAAGAATTAATTCTAGATTTATTGATAATCTACGATCAACTTCCTCCCTACCCCCAGGGGAAGTCGAATCCCCGCTGCCTCCTTGAAAGAGAGATGTCCTGAACCACTAGACGATAGGGGCATATCCACCCGACCGTCATCATACTATGATAATCATCATCATAGTATTATCATACTATGAACAGTTTTTTTGGAATTGTCAATAGAATCTAATGGTATGACTAGATCCGAAGAGTCTTTCCTACTTTTATGTTATGATTCCATAGAATTTTTTTATTTGATGGTTCTTGTATGAACCCCTATGCATATATGTACATATATACATATATGCAGACACATATG